TTCGAAGAAATGATTCATCGAAATAATGAGTCACCATTGATATCGACACATCTGAGATTGCCAAATGTTCATGAGTTCCTCTATTCAAGCCTTTTCCTTCTTCTTCTTGTTGGATATCTCGTTCGTACACATCTTCTCTTTGTTTGCCGAGCCTCTAGTGAGTTACAGACAGAGTTCGAAAAGGTCAAATCTTTGATGATTTCACCATACATGATTGAGTTGCGAAAACTTCTGGATAGGTATCCTACATCTGAACTGAATTCTTTCTGGTTAAAGAATCTGTTTCTAGTTGCTCTGGAACAATTAGGAGATTCTCTAGAAGAAATCCGGGGTTCTGTTTCTGGCGGCAACATGCTATTGGGTGGTGATCCCGCTTATGGGGTCAAATCAATCCGTTCTAAGAAGAAATATTTGAATATCAATTTCATCGATCTCATAAGTATCATACCAAATCCCACCAATCGAATCACTTTTTCGAGAAATACGAGACATCTAAGTCATACAAGTAAAGAGATCTATTCATTGATAAGAAAAAGAAAAAACGTGAACAGTGATTGGATTGATGATAAAATGGAATCCTGGGTTGCGAACAGTGATTCGATTGATGATGAAGAACGAGAATTTTTGGTTCAGTTCTCCACCTTAACGACAGAAAAAGGGATTGATCAAATTCTATTGAGTCTGACTCATAGTGATTATTTATCTAGTGATCATTTATCAAAGAACGACTCTGGTTATCAAATGATTGAACACCCGGGAGCAATTTACTTACGATATTTAGTTGACATTCATAAAAAGTGTCTAATGAATTATGAGTTCAATACATCCTGTTTAGCAGAAAGACGGATATTCCTTGCTCATTATCAGACAATCACTTATTCACAAACCTCGTGTGGGGCTAATAGTTTTCATTTCCCGTCTCATGAAAAACCCTTTTCGCTCCGCTTAGCCCTATCCCCCTCTAGGGGTATTTTAGTGATAGGTTCTATAGGAACTGGACGCTCCTATTTGGTCAAATACCTAGTGACAAACTCCTATGTTCCTTTGGTATTTCTGAACAAGTTCCTGGATAACAAGCCTAAAGGGTTTCTTATGGATGATATCGATATTGATGATAGTGACAATATTGATGATAGTGACGAGACTGATGCTAGTGACGATATCGATCTTGACCTCGATACGGAGCTGCTAACTCTGATGAATGCGCTAACTATGGATATGATGCCGGAAATAGACCGATTTTCTATCACCCTTCAATTCGAATTAGCAAAAGCAATGTCTCCTTGCATAATATGGATTCCAAACATTCATGATCTGGATGTGAATGAGTCGAATTACTTATCCCTCGGTCTATTAGTGAACTATCTATCCAGGGATTGTGAAAGATGTTCCACTAGAAATATTCTTGTTATTGCTTCGACTCATATTCCCCCAAAAGTGGATCCCGCTCTAATAGTTCCGAATAAATTAAATACATGCATTAAGATACGAAGGCTTCTTATTCCACAACAACGAAAGCACTTTTTCAATCTTTCATATACTAAGGGATTTCACTTGGAAAAGAAAATGTTCCATACTAATGAATTCGGGTCCATAACGATGGGTTCCAATGCACGAGATCTTGTAGCACTTACCAATGAGGCCTTAGCGATTAGTATTACACAGAAGAAATCAATTATAGACACTAATACAATTAGATCCGCTCTTCATAGACAAACTTGGGATTTGCGATCTCAGGTAAGATCGGTTCAGGATCATGAGATCCTTTTCTATCAGATAGGAAGGGCTGTTGCACAAAATGTACTTCTAAGTAATTGCCCCATAGATCCTATATCTATCTATATGAAGAAGAAATCATGTAACGAAAGGGATTCTTATTTGTACAAATGGTACTTCGAACTTGGAACGAGCATGAAGAAATTAACGATACTTCTTTATCTTTTGAGTTGTTCTGCCGGATCGGTCGCCCAAGACCTTTGGTCTCTACCCGGACCCGATGAAAAAAATGGGATCACTTCTTATGGACTCGTTGAGAATGCTTCTGATCTAGTTCATGGCCTATTAGAAGTAGAAGGTGCTCTGGGGGGATCCTCACGGACAGAAAAAGATTGCAGTCAGTTTGATAATGATCGAGTGACATTGCTTCTTCGGCCCGAACCAAGGAATCCTTTAGATATGATGCAAAATGGATCTTGTTCTATCGTTGATCATAGATTTATCTATGAAAAATACGAATCGGAGTTTGAAGAAGGGGAAGTAGAAGGAGCCCTCGACCCGCAACAGATAGAAGAGGATTTATTCAATCACATAGTTTGGGCTCCTAGAATATGGCGCCCTTGGGGCTTTCTATTTTATTGTATCGAAAGGCCCAATGAATTGGGATTTCCCTATTGGGCCAGGTCATTTCGGGGCAAGCGGATCATTTATGATGAAGAGAATGATTCGGAGTTCTTGCAGAGTGGAACCATGCAGTACCAGACACGAGATAGATCTTCCAAAG